CTGGGTTTTTTGAAAAGATTGTAAATCTTTGAATCTAGGATAGGATTCAAGTAACTATTCTAAGGGTAGCGGGATTATCCATAGTTTTCGGTCAGAATCCTTTTTTGACTCTGCGCCATTGATTCCACTATACTAATATTATTTAGTATTGAGGAGTAATGCAAAAATTCCTTCATATTTATAGAGATAAGGGGATATAATTCACATGGATATAGTAAGTCTCGCTTGGGCTGGTTTAATGGTAGTCTTTACATTTTCCCTTTCACTCGTAGTGTGGGGAAGAAGTGGACTCTAAGAGTATTACTAATTAATCAAACTGTATAAATTGTTTTATAAATCGTTTTGTAACACATTTTGAACGATCTAAATCAAAAGGATCTTCATTTCAAATTTCATTGGATTCCAATGGAGTAATGCATCGTTATATGAATCATACCTTTTCAATCAAACTGATATTTCACCGACTCTCATTTTTGTATTTCGAAAGGGATCCCAATGATAGGAAATTTTTCACAACAAAATTCTATTCTATTTCAATCAACGATCTCTTACCCGACTTAATAGGTGGGTGCTGAAGAAAGCAAATTTTGAGTCCCTCTTTGCTTACTATTTCTTTTCTAAATCCGAGAAGTGCCCGTGGAACTCCTGTTGATGGTTCAATCAATTACTTCTTCTGTTTACTAATGCTTTTATTAAAATATGTATGGCCCATATCCTTTTCCCGCATTGATTTTATGCCTTTCTTTCAACAGATACCAAGTTCAGATTGCAATTCAAAACTAGTAATTAGAACGATAAGACATAAGATCAAAGCAATTATTTTAGATTGATCGAAACCAATATAATACAAATCGATAGAACAAATAAATCGAATTGGGCACTATGTTAACTCCATTCCATATATGGAATGGATATCCCCATACAAATATTATAATATTGGAGAGATTACTATATATTAAATTAAGTTTCTATCTTTATTGTATTTTATAAAGTCCAACTTTACACATTATACAACTTTATCTTTATATACTACAATAATTCTAATAGATAGATCTAGGGTAGATCAATCGTTCTACCCTAGATCTATCTATATAGAATACTGCCGATTATTATTTCATTTCAATTTAAGTACTAAAATTGGAATCCTTTTCATTTTCTTTCGTCAATTTTTGGTATGAACTCATAAGTCAAGTTTAATTCAAATTAATTATTTTGACTGACTGTTTTTACGTAAATTATAAGTAGAAAGGCCGTAGGAACTAGAATAAATAGTGCAGTAGCAATAAATGCAAGAATATTTACTTCCATAATCTAATCTTTTTTTATTTCGCAATAACTCGGGATTTTATCCCATAGAGATGTTAACCCTTTCACCCGTAAATTCAATGAAAAAATGACTTCTCGATGTTTTTTAATCGGATCAATATTATGAATAACAATATCTGAGCTATCAAATTAATTCGTCGTTGAAAATGGATATAGTATAACATAGGAAGTTATTTTATCCATAACCCAATTCCAACCTGTATTCCTGACCCAATCTATAATTCCTTTATTCGGTTCCCTTCTTTTTTTCTATAACCTACCCTCCGCCTTTCGTGTAGAATAGATAAAGTATCATCAGATCGTCCTTCCACTTTCATTAGTCACGCAGTTACAAATACAAACCAAAGATAAAAAGAACAGAAACCAATTATTTATTCCCTTCCTAATTACTAAGAGGAATTGGATCTTTGGTTGATCTGTCTTTTACCCCCTCTACATAGATTATTCTTGCTGGGAAGATATATCAAAAGACCGGTGTGCAATCTGAATGATAAATCTATTTTTCAATTAGTAATTGAAGTTACGCAAAACCAAATTCAGAAATTTTTGTTAAAGTGAAATTCGTTTTTGATTGTAAATTCTATTTTGTGTATGCGCGCCCTCCCCAAAAACATACAGTACTCTATCCACGGATCGGGAACAATCGACAAAGTAACTCCGTATTTCTTGGAAATACTTATTAAAATGCTACTACTAATGGTACTAATCCACCCACATATATTTTTATCTTACCAAAAGAAAAGAAATAGTAGAACTTAACCCCCTTTGATTTGGGAATGAACTCATGCCCCCGGGCCCCTTTTCATAGAAAGGGGGAAATGAATTGATTGCTGTATTTATTGGATCCATCGGGACTGGCGGGGCTCGAACCCGCAGCTTCCGCCTTGACAGGGCGGTGCTCTGACCAATTGAACTACAATCCCAGCGAAATAAGGGATCTTGCAGAGATTTTGATTCTTTATCTCCGCATCGAGTATTTATGAAAGATAGAGAGTTATACCCTCTCGTGATAGATTAGCGAATTAGACGAATTATTGGGCCGAGCTGGATTTGAACCAGCGTAGACATATTGCCAACGAATTTACAGTCCGTCCCCATTAACCGCTCGGGCATCGACCCAGAAAGAATCACTTTTAGACTTATTGATAATCCATGATTCACTTCCTTTCGTAGT